AAATTACTGGTTTTGATTAAATTATTTTATTCAATTAATAGCTAAAAAATAGAGAAATAGTTATCAAGATATAACCCGATCTTAAATAGAAAATAGAAGAGAAAGAACTGAAACGTTTCTATTCTTGGATTCTATCTATAATAAATACTTTGGATCTAATTGTCTTTTTTTATTTCGTTTGTTTTCTCGATTGTATGGTTTTGTCAACTCTAATATTGACAACAGTGTATTAAACAAATATAATCCGATCGTGAATGGATCAATTTATTCACGTTTCATAGGTTTGTTGAATTTTGTTTGCTATAAACAGGAAGTTCTTTTTTGATTCAAAGGTAAATAAAATAGAAAATAAGAGAATTTCTTATATTTTCATTTGATCTGTTCATTTGTATGTTCCGAATTGATTCGTCTTCGACATTTTTCATTTTAATATAGTATTCTATATTCTATACTATTCTTTTATTTATTAGTATTAGACAATTCCATTTTTTTTGTTTATTTATTTTAAGAATCTTAGTTAGAGGGTTGCTAACTCAACGGTAGAGTACTCGGCTTTTAAGCGCGACTCCATTTTTTACACATTTTATGAAGAATTTGGTTCATCCATACCATCAGTAGAGTTTGTAAGACCACGACTGATCCAGAAAGGAATAAATGGAAAAAGCAGCATGTCGTATAAATGTTGAATTCTAAAAATGTTTTATTCTTATTGGATCCGGTCCAAATTTTTGTTTGAATTCTTGGTTCGGAACAAAAAAATTCAGTTAGGTTGGATTAATAAAGGGATAGAGCTTGGTGGCTCCAATGATAGGTAAACAAAAAGCAACGAGCTTTCATTTAAAATTGGAATGATTACCCCATCTAATTGTACGTTAAAAAGAAATTAGAGCTTTCTGGGGAAAAGCTTTTCCCGTGAATGGATTATGGATTTTTGTTATGAGTCCTAATTATTAGCTATTCTCCATTCTGTTATGGAGTAGCGATAAATGTGTAGAAGAAAGAGTATATTGAGAAAGATATTTTTTTTTCCAAAATCAAAAGAGCGATTGGGCTGAAAAAAAAAAAATAAAGGATTTCTAACTAGCTTGTTATCCTAGAACATTTAGATGGAAAAAGCGAGTTGAGAGAGTCCATTGATAGCTTTTATTTGTTTTCTGGGTATCTATATCATATTCGTTTTTTTTATTCGAATTCTAATTTATAATAGATAATAGAATATCCTGTTTTGACCATATCGCACTATGTATCATTTGATAATTCAACGAATCTCTGATCCTTTTGATCAAATAGAATTTCTAAAATGGAGGAATATCAGTTATATTTGGAACTGGATAGATCTCGTCAACAGGACTTCCTATACCCACTTGTTTTTCACGAATATATTTACGGACTCGCTTATAGTCATGATTTAAATAGATCAATTTTTGTAGAAAATTTTGGTTATGATAATAAATATAGTTTACTAATTGTAAAACGTTTAATTACTCGAATGTATCAACAGAATCATTTGATTATTTCGGCTAATGATTCTAACAAAAATCGATTTTTGAGGTATAATAAGAATTTTTATTCTCAAATAATATCAGAGGGTTTTGCCATCATCGTGGAAATTCTGTTTTCTTTACAATTAAGCTCGTCCTTAGAGGAGGCAGAAATCATAAAATCTTATAAAAATCTGCGATCAATTCATTCTATTTTTCCCTTTTTCGAGGATAAAGTTACATATTTAAATTATATATCAGATATACGAGTCCCTTATCCTATCCATCTGGAAATCTTAGTCCAAATCCTTCGATACTGGGTGAAAGATGCCCCTTTGTTTCATTTATTAAGACTGTTTCTTTATGATTATTGTAATTGGAATAGTATTTTTATTCCCCAAAAATCGATTTATACTTTTTCAAAAAAGAATCCAAGATTTTTCTTCTTCCTATATAATTTTTATGTATGTGAATATGAATCTATCTTTTTTTTTCTACGTACCAAATCTTTTCATTTACGATTAAAATCTTTTAGAGTTTTTTTTGAGCGAATCTTTTTCTATGCAAAAAAAGGACATCTTGTAGAAGTATTTGTTAAGGATTTTTTTTCTACCTTAACATTCTTTAAGGATCCTTTCATCCATTATGTTAGATATCAGGGAAAATCCATTCTGGCTTCCAAGAATTTGCCTATTTTAATGAATAAATGGAAATACTATTTTATCCATTTATGGCAATGTTATTTTGATGTTTGGTCTCAACCGCGAACAATCCGTATAAACCAATTATCCGAATATTCATTTCACTTTTTGGGCTATTTTTTAAAGGTGGGGCTGAAGCATTCAGTAGTACGGGGTCAAATGCTGCAAAATGGATTTCTAATCAAAATTATTATAAAAAAGCTTGATATAATAGTTCCAATTATTCCAATAATTAGATTATTGGCTAAATCGAAATTTTGTAATGTATTAGGGAATCCCCTTAGTAAGCCGTCCTGGGCCGACTTATCCGATTTTGAG